TTTGAGAAGAGAATCGTTGGTTTGACCGACGAACTACGTGGAAAAATGGACCTTCTTTCTTTGATTTTCAGCAAGCATTTTTGGAAAGTCACAATTCTATTCAGTTCGGTTTCGGAAAACTTGCTGGTCGCGGATTAGTGCGTTCCGCGCCGCCGGCGTCCTTAAATCAAAGGCGCAGGTTGATCTCTCTGGTTGAGGCTGCATTCATTTTGACACGTGGGAAGGGCTTACTCTCCTAGTGGCTCGGCTTGGTCTCGCTCCCTTCCCGCACTATTCCTCCCCACTAAAAAGATTGATAATCTCGATAACCTTTCTGAACGTCCGTCTTCGCGGGGCGATTTGAAAAGGGGTATATCTTTCTTGTAGTGCCTTCCATTCCACTATTCTGATCGAGAAAGAATCTCTTCCTAACGACCAAGTCATAGTGAGATTAAAAAATGATGCTTCCTTGGCCGTGTGGAACATGGATTAGCATTATGTCATTCCTACAAGTGATCACCCATCCAGGATTGGAAGAAGTGCTATATGAGGACTTCGAGATCAAATCTAATATGTTTCTTTCCATTCCTCGCGAGCCACTTATTTCTCCGAAACAAGAGATCAAAGTGATTTTCCTCCTTTTTCCCAATAAGTCGACGGCGTTACACCATTGGGATACTTCGAATAAACTAGAGTACATATAGGATACACCGGTGCTAAAACCTTTTCTCAAGATATCTTCCAAACTGTTGGGGTCGTTGCTCCGGATGTTGTTCCCCCGGTGTGAAACCAGTTGGTTCCGTAGTTTTAGAATTCTGCTGATCCCAAGTACTCCATCTCCATCATTGCATATGGGAATATAGAAAGTAAAGAGGAAAAGGCATGACCAGAAGAATTGTGTGAAATAAGTGAATTTATCCAGTTGAGGCATTCTTGATTGAAAAAAAATGATTCCCTCCAGAAAAAAAGTAGTTCTTACCTTCCTGTACGAGTAGTGAAGAACTATAGAGAGCTGTGGTTGGTTGTTGACCAACGGAAAGCATGGGAGAAAGAAGGAGTCACAGCCAGAGATCAAAATTATGAATTGCTCTCACCACCCGGAATGCTCTGCCGAGTGCCATTTCTTGCGATTTGGTCCAAAAAACTATCTAAGGTACGTTCAGAAAGCACGCTCGCCCTAGTCGGGTGGTTAAAGAGGATTGTCCGGATTTCGTGTCTCTTTATTACAACACTAATCGGGTTATATCCATCGTGCACCAATGCTGCTTCTATCTTTTTTTCTACCAGCACCTGCTTTTCCAGGATCCCCAACAATACGCAGTTATCCCGCCAAGTGTTTCGACCCATGAAATACAACCCTAACCGTAGATGAAGTTCTCTCGTCCGAAAAGCATCGCCCATTAAAGGCCGGTATAGCTGCGGAACTTCCGGCGGGATTTCATCAATCTGCACTGGTGCCCCTTGGGGAACACCGGTGTCGGCGGGAACCTCCGGATGTAAACCTACCGCCGGAGCCGGAGAAGAAATTCTACCGTCGCAGGCGGCTACGGTGCCGTTTAAGCACAACAAAATCAAAATCATATTCAAAGTAAAAGTCAAAAAAGAGAGAGGTGGCCTGGCAGGCAAAAGCTCTATTTCCCTTTTTTTATGTAAAGAAAAAGCGCCAACGCCAATAACGAGGGTTAAGCTTAAATACAAATACATAGTTGAAACATTTATTACTGTGTGGACCATGGGCGTTGCCCCATATTCATATTCAACCGGACTTAAAGTGAAATACAAGTTTTTATAAAAATCATAATCATATGGACTTTTTCTTACTATATGAAATCCACAGGACCGTGCCCAGCATAAGATTCTTCTTCTGCGTCTAATCCCTTTTATAATCTTTCAGTTTCTGCCCCCATAACTGATACAGGTGAGCGGCGTACCTAGCCTGTCACACTACGGACCTCTCGTTCTTGCCTGGTGAACCCCAATCTTCATCTCCTCTTCCCCTTCTGTTCAATCCCCGTGGTGAACACAACACTAGAAGAGTCAGCAATCGGGTCTTTCGTAGAAACCCCTGCCTGAATGAACACTGCTATCTCGCCTTCTGATCTTTCTTAAGAGATTTTCCTAATTTATTTCCTACTTCTGTCTATTCGCTTCTACCGGGAGGATTTCCCTGATTGGCTCTCTTGCCTGGAATGACTTCCCTCAGTCCCGTCCCTACTTCTTCTCATGCCACTAATTGATTTCCACTTCTGAACTCCCACGTATTCAATCGATTCTGTTTCATGGCTCGCTGGTCGGAGAGAGTCCACTTCTTCCATTGATTGGGACTTGACTACTTCAGGTGGATCCGATCCTCTTCTTTCTATTTAGGGTGGATCCCTTTCTATTGATTGCAGCTCGTGAGCAAACTACCTATCTATATTACCATTCTAACCTGTCTTTGCTGAACCGTTGTAATATGGAATATTACCCTAGCTCACAGGTTATCCTTCTTAATTACATCATCCCTAACTCACAGGTTATCCTTCTATGATACATTGGATTTATTGGATTCGAAGTTCGGTTCGACTGAGCGAGCTTTCTTTTCACTTGGGCTTCGAAGAAAAAGAAAGCTTAATAGAGATTCTCCTCTTCGGATGGAATAAGAGGCTCCTACTACAATATTACATATTGCCTACTTTACGGGTTACGGGTGAGCTACGAGCAGGCTTGATACCACTCCTTCGGACCCTTCGGACTCCAGCGCTTAGAAGAATCCTTATTAAACTCTTATTACATAGATCCTTCCCTTGAGCAACAAGCAAATTCCCTGACTAAAGAAAGAACTGAGACTAAAAAAAAATATTATACCAACGCTTCCCTTTTTCTTTGTAAGTAAACTTCCATCTTCTAAAGGGAGAGTAAACTCACCTTAGCAGTTTGATTATCCATTTTATTCCCCTGAGATTGAAGTTGCTACTGTACCTGTCTTTGAAGAATGCTTCGAACCCGGCCTAAACGCTTCCTGAGACTCAACCCTACTTCGGCTTCGAGGGACTTCCCTTGTGCTGACTTCTCTCACGTCAGACTGATGCCGGCTTTCTCAAATCAATCGGTAGAAATTCAAAAACCAATTGGATCAAATCAAGATCCCTTGGTCAATGTCATTAGGGTCTCTAAAGGAGAATGCCCTATCGGGCTTTCACGCAGCAGGTTCGGAAGATCGGGCTTGAAAAGCCGCACGATGGCTTTGACTCGCCTTTGGAAAGATGACTTCGAAAGCTCAAGCTTTCCGTTCTCCTATCCTATGATGGCACTCCAAAATAGGGTTCTTTTGAGCCCTGAGAAAGTATGAGTCGCCGTAGTGTGAGAAGTGGAATGATTGGAGAGTGTGAGAAGTTGGCAATTTTGAGTCTCTTTCTTAGATGTGTATATGCGGGTGGGGTGCCACCAAAGGTTTGGAACCCTGTCTCCCTCCCTAGCTAATTGAATACCAGCTTCCTTTTCTATTAGTATTATATGTAACTTCCTTGTCCTATTAGTATGCATGGGACTGTAGGTTGCTTTCTTTGATCTTATCTGCTCACGAATGGTCTGCTTAAGCCAATAAGATCGAAAAGGCTATCTCCGAGTGGCTAAAAATAGTGCGGCACTTTCCTTCAAGCAGGAAGGATGCAAAGTAATCCAAGGGAAAGCTAGACCTCGAGTGAGGAAAGACGGGAGCCACTCTAGTGACCTTTGAAAAGGGTCCGTACTAACCTTACCAGTTATTACTGCCTAGTGCCCAAACTGATTAGAGAGTTGTTGAATAAGCAAATCGGCTGTTTACAGTTACAGCAAACAGGAAAGAAGAGCAGTCGTGTGGAAGGTCTTTCTTCGGCCTTTGCTTCCTCTTCTTAGCCTAGCCGCTTCCAGGCTTCCAGGTAAGGAGAAATAAGTGAACCCTAGCGGGGGAAGAAAAAAGGAACTGAATATAACAATAACAAGCAAGACCAAGGTATATGACCAAAAAGGCCTTGTCACGAGCTGGAGTCGAACCAGCACCTCTGGTAAATGAATACAATCCCAGCGAACTACCATTTATTCTAATCGTGACTTTGTTCACCCGGTTCGTCATGCACAAGAAAAGCAAAACTAACATGACTACATCCGGTCGCGTTTCCGCTAAAACACTATAATCCCCACCCTCCTTACTAAATAAAATGACTGGTTAGTCATCCTCGTTAGCTTTTTTAACAATATCCGAAATGCGTTTAATCATTTCTGATTTTGGAACATTAATTACATGCTCATCGACATGCGGTGATTTTTCACTTTTTTCATTTTTAATAAAAAAATGAAAAACCATAGATTTTAAAAAAAATTAATCATATGGACTTTTTCTTACTATATGAAATCCACACTTTGACACCTAAGATTCCGTAACGAGTAGATACTTTCGCAGGAGCATAATCTATTTTCTGGTTAAATACATTACGAGATGTTTTTCCATACTTTCCGCATTCAGTTCTAGCTATTTCTGCGCCTTTTGATCGACCTGAACAACATATACGGATCCCCTCAACCCCTTTTTTCATTACTAATGGAATATCCTTCACTATTTTACTAAAAATGGAACGAAATGATCTTGTTTTGTTTCTCAGTTGAAAAGAGATGTCTTGAGCAATCGGAGAAGCACTTTGATAAACAGATTTGATCTTGACCGACTCAATTAAGGTATTAGTGTTTGTTCTATTAGACAACAAAGATCGCATTTTTTTCACTTCGTTCAAATAAGAGTTGTACCCGCACGGAATTTGTCTGTTTCTCAGTATGATCTCTATCATCATCTCTATTCCCCTTATCAATTCTCCTATCCTATCTAGGTCTATGAATTTCTCTATCAATTCCATTACCTTATCCTTACCCATGAGGTTCCAACATTTGATCCTTAATTGACCTAGGAGTTGTTCCCGGGCATCCTCAAAAAAAAGGTTATTATACATCCCAACCCCATCCCTTGGAAAGAAAAAGGTAGCACCGAAAAAAGGAAAGAGCGGGATGGTGGTTTTTGTTGTTCCCGCGAAGCGAAGATCATTCGCTTGGCGAATGAAGCGGGTCAACCTCTTTTTGGCTTCGGCCAAACACTTTTTATCGCTGGTCGAGCTTTCTACAAACAAAGCGATGCGAGAACGTATTCTCTTATCTAAGCTTCTTCCCTGTGCATTCGCTCCTCCCATCGTAGATGGTTCAGCCACGCCCGGTGCCACGAAATGATTGAGAACTACGACGGGGTCGAAATGCATTTGGTTCTTTGTATTCAATAAGTATTGCATGACCGAATAATTGAAGGAGGGGCGCACTGCAGGGAGGGTCCTTTTAAGTAGATGACTCGTCGAGCCGTCGGAGCGGGACTTCTTTGGCAAAAAGAACTTGAATAACTTAGTTTTTCTGAAGGGGTCGTCATTTTCTATCAGGAACGCTATGCCATTTACAACCCCGGCGTATTTCGGATGCTTGAAGGCCCTGCTGACCCGAAGTGATTTAGAAAGATTCTTCTTTATCGATGGTGATCGGTCATGGTATCCATAGCGTTGCTTCTTTTTCGGCCAAATCCTAATTTCGTTTTGCTTCTCCCGGTCGTCGAGCCTGATCGACTCGACTCTTTTCCCTGACCCCCGGCCTCTCACTTCGTTTCGTTCTTCTTCTGTATCGCCGCTTGAATGAAGACACCCGATCGGCCCGACTTTCCCAAATGCCCACCACCGGCCCTTCTCCTTTCCGGGTCTGGATTTTTCGCGTCGTTTCAGTCGTCGTGGTCGACGGGGAAGAAAGAAATGAATGAATGTTCTTTTGGGAAAATGTAGAATAATACACGTACCGAGACGAAAGCCAAAAGTAAGTCTCGTAGGTGGACGTATGGAACCGAAATAAGACCTCAGATTGACATCTTGATACACTAATTTACCATAATAATAATCACTAAACCAACTTGAATCTGAACTACGATTAAGATCAAGTCTTACCGAAATCGGATTTCCTTTTCGTGCCATATGCGCTTAGACTTTACTTTACCCCTTTTTATTCCCGGTCCAATATTTGTTCTCGAAAGTCTTCGTTTTCGTTGCTCTAAGGTACACCCGAGCACCTTTTGGTGATGCGATGGTTTGATCCTCACTTGAAGCCTTCAAACAAAGAAAGCACTTTTTCACTACTATATATACTAAAATTAGTTCATATACGAGATTTCTGTTCCATTCCTGCCGACACTAACTATATATAAGACCACTATAGTATGATGGACTAGGCGTCCCCAACTGCTACTGTTTTTGACTTACCAAAAAAGGTCTTTGGCAATCTCAATCCTATTCTTCTGCTTCTCCGTTTGGATACATGGTAACATGTCCCCGCAAGGGAAAGGATGATGGGCGAACTCTTTCGAGCGGGGGTAGCATTCCGCAAAGCCGTCCTGCCTGTCCTGTTCAGTCAGTTGCATATTGGTAAGCATGATTGTAGAAATACAAATAGGCGAAGGATACTATACTAGCCAGACCGAACGGAGGGTTATATAACTCAAGTCTACTGCGGGCACGGGACGGAAGGATTATAGAATACTCCACTTACTGGTGGGACTTGCGAGGGGCGTGCCTGTCGATCCGGATGGCTGGCTGGTCAGGCCGAGCCAACGGTGCAACTCGATGATTTGTGGTCTTGGGACTGGAGTTCCTTCGCAGGGCGAGGGCAGTGCCCCCATCCCGCCTGAATTCCTTTTGCATTATGGATGACAAGGCGCCTTGTATGTGCCGGTTGTGAAGGCAAAGTAGGAGCTAGTATAATGGTTTCCGCCATGCTGCTGAAGAAAGGCTTGCGCAAGGGCCAGGAGACGTATCTGTCTGCCTTGGTGGTACAGGGGGGTCCGAGCCATAAGCTCTAAGGGGAAGAAGGGTGAGGTTAATAAATGTTCCAGCTAGGAATCTCTGTGGTGAAGATGTTTTCAAACTAGTGGCAAAATGTTTTGATCATGGGCACATTCCTGATGGTCTTGGCAGCACACTGATTACCTTGGTGCCTAAAGTGCAGAACCCCCTCTCTATGGCCCAATTCAGACCAATTTCCCTGTGTAACACCATCTACAAATGTATCACCAAAATCATTGTCAACAGACTGAGGCCTCCGATGGGTAAACTAGTTAGCCCCTGCCAAGCAAGCTTTATTCCTGGAAGGCAAATCACTTACAATATTGTCATTGCCCAGGAGGTTCTCCGCACTTTCAGAAGAACCAAAGGTCGAAGAGGATTCATGGCTTGGAAGATAGATCTTGCCAAAGCCTATGACAGATTAAAATGGAGCTTCATTATCACTTGTTTGAAGGATATTCGAATCTCTGGGAAACTTTTGCGCTTAATTGAAGACCTCTGTTGACTTCCAAATCATTCTAAATAAGGAATTTACTGAGAAATTTAAGCCTGCTAGGGGTGTCAGACAGGGTGACCCCCTGTCCCCTTATTTGTTCCTGCTATGTGTTGAAAAACTCTCTCAGTTGATTCAAGCTGCTGTGAATTGTGGAAAGTGGAAACCTGTTAAGGTATCTAGGAGGGGCCCTGCTATTTCTCACCTCTTTTTTGCTGATGACATAATTCTTTTTGCAGAAGCCTCTAGGAAACAGAAATTGTGCTGAACTGCCTTGAGACCTTCTGTGAAGCCTCTGGGCAGAAAATTTGTTTTGAGAAATCCCTTTTTTTGTGTTCTCCCAACACCCATTCTGACATTGCTACTAATATAAGCTTGATCTGTGGGTCCCCTCTCGCTAAGGACCTTGGCAAGTACCTTGGTGTCCCCTTAATTCACTCCAGAATTACCAAGAGTACTTACAGGGAAATTGTTGAAAAGGTGCAAAGTAAACTTGCCTCTTGGAAGGCCAAATCCTTATCTTTAGCTGGTCGTGCAACCCTGATACAGTCTGTTATATCTGCTATTCCCATCTATGCCATGCAGACAGTCAAATTGCCAGCAAGTGTGTGCAAGAAGGTGGATCAACTGAATAAAAGATTCTTATGGGGAGGTTCTGCGGATAAAGCCAAGGTGCACCTAGTTAAATGGAGCCAAGTTTGTTGTCCCAAAGTCAATGGGGCCTAGGCCTGAAACAAATGAATGCTATGAACTCGGCCCTTCTTGCCAAAGCCAGTTGGAGAATGATTCAAAGGGATGAGGGCTTATGGGCTAAGACTTTCTCTGAAATAAATTTGAAAGATGTTGCCTTGATCCCCAATACTCAGATAAATGAGGAGGAAAAAGTTGCTTATTTTCTTTTCTATCCGATGGCCAATGGAATGTTAACAAGCTGAGAGAGGTGCTACCTAATGATATTGTGGAAGAGATTATTGGGATCCCTGCTGGACTTATTGATTCTGATGATGATAGATACATCTGGCAGGGTTCGACTAATGGAACCTTCTCTGTTAAAACTGCTTACAACCTTGCAGCCTCCCTTGATGTACAAACTGACTGGGAGGGAAGCTTCCTATGGAAAATACAACTCCCACCCAGGGTGAAAGCTTTCTTCTGGTTGTTGGGGCAGAATAAGCTGCTTACAAATGCTCAGAGGTTTAGAAGATCGATGACCAATGACCCTACTTGCAGTCACTGTGGATGCACCTGGGAAGACAGTATTCACTGCATGAGGGGCTGTACTAGGGCCAAATCTCTTTTGGATGGTCTTGGCATCCCTCCTTGGTCAACTCCTTTAATTTGCCCTTAATGGCTCAAGGTCAATCTATCTTCCAACCAAAAAACCAGGTTTCATTTGTGTTGGGGTCAAGTTTTTGGTTTATGTTTCTGGTTCCTGTGGAGGTGGAGAAATCTTGAAATTTTTGACCCGGATCAACCTCCCCAGATCTGCATTTGGAACTATGCCAGGGAATGGCGACTGGCCACTACATCCTTGCATTCTAAACCAGCTCGAGTTGAAGCTTATCTAGCTTGGGATCCCCCCCCCACCAAACTGGATTAAGGTGAATATTGATGGTTGCATGAAGGGTCCCAGCGGATCTATTGGTGCTGGTGGTCTCTTGAGAGATAATAATGGGAACTGGATTTCTGGGTTCACTGCCAACCTTGGGAAGGGCAAAATTATAGCTGCAGAACTTTTGGGCCTTTTTTTTGGATTACGCTTGGCTTGGATGAGAGGTTTTAGATCTGTTGAGGTGGAGGTGGATTCTGCTACTGTTGTGACTCTTGTTAATCAGCAGGATAATTCTCTCCATCCTCTCCACACCCTGATCCGTGGCTGCCAAGCTTACTTGAAGATGGACTGGCATTGCAAGCTCTCCCATATCTATAGGGAGAAGAACTTCTCTGCAGACTACTTGGCAAGCATTGGATTGACTTATGACCTGGGTTATTTTGAATCGCAAAGTCCTCCTCCTGGTTGTATTCCTTTTCTGTTTGAAGACTCTCTTGGGTATGCTCGACCCAGAGAGGTAATTAGATAGTTTCTTTTTTGTTTTGGGCCATTCGGCCCCCCAAAAAAAGAAATGTTCCAGCTACCTTTGTTTGCATATGGATTCGCATGGATTTCGCGGAACTAGAGAAAGATACTGCCTCTAGAGATGAGATTCCAAAGATTCGATCCGAAGCTCTCTCTATCGACTCCTCCTTCCCCGGCATAGAAGATCAGATCAACGAGTTCTGGTGTAAGCCCTTCCTTCTTCCCTAATCCAAGCAACGGCAATACAAGGCAGAGTACCGCCTAGCTTCGGATGCTAGTTCAGAACTTTTGATAGAAGGTTTCCCGGTTGCATTGGTTAGTAGATCCGGGGGGTGTTGATTCATTCTGCCTCTCTCCAGTTGCCGGCTGGTTTGGGTCTAGGCAGAGAAAGACAGATTTACAGTTCTGCGCCCAAAGAGAGAGATTAACTACGGAGACTAAGCTGCCTCCTCACCGCGAGGATTTGATCCATCTTTCATACTGACACCCGTTTACTAAACTACTTGAGCCCGCACCGATGTTCGTTCATCACAGTGATCCGGGATCAGAAAAGGTTTGGAAGACATAATGCTTCCTCTGCTCGTCATTGATCGAATGAACTGCTATTCCTGAACGTGGATGCATGGGTTAGCCATGTTCCATTGTCGCCTGAAGGGCCTAAAAAAAGAGCTAGAACAGGAGTTTAGTGGTCCTGTAATAGGGTTGGGTTGGTTGGGCGGAGCTCCCGGACGCCGACCCGCCCCGCACGCTGCCGATCGGGGAGTGGATGAAAGATGAGTTAAACTGATGTTAAGAGAAGAAAAACAAATATAAAAATGTTTATGGTATCGCGCGAAGCGCGGGCGAGGAATCCTCCTTATTTTCCGGATATGTTGGACCCTTGCTCTCAGAAGAATGACAGGACTAGAGTAAAGAACGTAAGTGAAGTGCATAGAATTCAGTGCGGTGACGTGAAGAAAGGGAAGGGACTATCCCTATCGGCCAATGATAATCAAAGGCACTCAGCTAGAGCGGCAAGCCAACCAACAGAGAACACATAACTGAAGAGTAAGAGTGTCGGGGTCAACAACTCCTCTACCTAGCCTGTACTAAACTTAATTTTTGTCGAAGTCAAAGTGCTGCCAGCAAGCTCTATGCTTAGCTTCAGGTAGATAGAGCCGTTCCCCCACGTGCATCGGGTCACTTCTCCTAAAGTGTCCTCCCCCCTCACGTTCCCAAAACGATCGAGTACCTCCATTCTCGGAGAGGTAAGAAAGTCTCGGAGGCGAGTGGGTAGGTGTTCAGTGAAGACGAGGTGACGGACTAAGCGGGACTCTTGATCAATAGACCGCTCATGGCTCAGATCCTTATTTATAAATTAAGGATAAGGATCTGATAGTTACAGTAAAAAATTTAAGAAAATGTGGGCGAGCATAAGCCGCAGTGACCGACTGACCCAATGGCTTATGCTCGCCCGAAATATCGTAGAAGAAGTTGTATTTATGTTGTTTTTCAAAACAACTTCCGGCAACACCCTCTGTCGCCGTTACAGAAAGGCTCCCTTCCCTTTTTGCAAAGAAAGGTCGAAGACGCAGGCATCAACGAATGCAAACAGGTGGAACGCCCACGGCTTCGAGATAAGGAGTTCAAAATGAAATTCCGTGTAGTCAGGTGCGCGTGCTAGACACTTTAAGATAATATGTTAGTCTTGTGTGCGATAGGATGTCCTGTGCCCGAGACGCACAAGGTATACTGATTTCTGAAAGGCCTAGGCCCAAACTAACAGACTTTCGTCATCACCATCATGGCAAAACATCTGATACCCTCTCTCAAGGAGATTTTTCCCCAATTTCCGAGTAACAAACTCCTTTTTCAGTCCTACTCTCCTCGTTCTCTTGAGATAGCATGCCAACCGAAGAGGATCCTCGGGCAAGCATAATGGACGAGTCGCAGCCCTCAACAGGTTCATATCCAGATCATCAGACAAGTGTCGACCTCTTTTTCAGCTCCTGAAGAAGAATACCACATTTGAGTGGACGTCTGACTGCGAAGAAGCCTTTCAACCCCTCAAAAAAGATCCCGGTAAGCCTCCTATCATATCCACGCCGGTCCCCCACGAGGTCCTAGGTCTGTACCTAGCAGCAACAGAGTCCTCAATTAGCTCTGTCCTATTCCGCTGGGATGGGGGACAGGAGAAGCCGGTCTACTTCACCAGTAAGACCTTATTGGACACAGAGATGAGGTACTCTAAGGTCGAGAAAGTTGCACAAGGATACAGTCAAGAGTTAGGTCTGGACTATGAGGAGACCAGTTGTTAGGCACACAACTGCGAGGCTTATCTTGGCTTTAGCTGCTACAAATGGTTGGAAGCTTAGACAGTTAGATGTTAAAAACCGTGGAGAATGAAAAGAAGAAGTCTACATGAGGCAGCCTCAGGTTTTTGAGGATAGTGAACATCCTAATTTTGTTTGTAAGCTTCAAAAGTCCTTATCTATATGGACTTAAACAGGACCCAAGGGCGTGGAGAAGTTCACAGGCTTGAACTTTAGGATTCAAGGTTTACCATCTTAGCTTAAACACTCACATGAAGCTATAGGGGTTCTATTACTGTATGTTGATGACATTATAATTACTGGTTCTGATGAGAAGATTCCACAATCTGTTATCAGTGACTTGGGTGAAGTCTTTGAGATGAAAGACAGGGGTGCCCCCACTTAGGGTTGCGGATTTCTTATATTATAAGAAAGAAGGTAGCACCTTTGTGAATCAAGGAAAATATGCCCAGGACATCGTTGCGAGTGCAAACATGTCATCCACCTTCACTCCTCCTTCGTCGGCGCCTTCGTAACCTACATTACTCACTTCGTTCGCAACTCTCCTTTGTAGCCGTCGGTGCGTCGCCTTACTCACCACCTCCTTCGTCGGTGCCTAGGGCCAATTTCTATCAATGCCTTCCCTACGGCCGTGTCGCATTCTGCAACAATTCTATTCTACCTACGCGTAAAATTTATCATGGGCATTTTAGGTCAGAAAAGGGTGTCCGGTCCGACACAATTCTAGTTTACCTACGTGCGAAACGACACTTTCTTGTTTTGCTTCTTTACTCCATAGAATGGACAGACATACTGATTGAATTGGGGCTACAGAAGATACCATGACCGATTGGCCTTGTTTTTCCATGTTCAGCTCGGCCCCCTCCTCCACATCCACGGAACTCCCGCTTGAACATAACCGCTGCGTAACCTTTACTTAATAGCTTTTATTTCATAACCTAGGCTCATATTTACCCACTTTCGGCAATACGAATCATAATCGATGGTGAGAAGTGGAACACCTCCTTCAGACCAACTACAGAGTAAGCTTCTACCGCGCCCAATAAGGGCGGCTTATCCCGGTTCTGGTTCCCTCCGTGCGTGTATCCATCCTTTGATCTCATCTGTATATCATTTCTAGTACTACCTTGTGCTATTTTTAGGCTCCACTGAGTCAGCTCGTCCACTTTATGTTATAGTTGCAAGCTACCTATTATCGTCGATCAGCAACCTTCTCTCACAGTGGCTTAATGAGAATTTTGTATGATAATTGTGTGACGCCATGGCTTCGCCTTTGACGCTTTCGTCTTGTTGTTTGGTACAGTAATAAGCAGATCTGCGAAACCTCTTACCCGGATCTTACCATTTGCCTTCCTGTTGAGGTTGAATTACGTGGTATAAGCAAGCGAAGCTTCGCTTGTAGTCCCCATCTGTTCCCAATAACTAGCTCAGTTGCAGCAGAGGGCATAGCGGTTCTAAAAGAAGCTATTGAGTTGGCTTCTTGATTGAGTTGGCTTCTTGAAAGAGATGATGGAAGCAGAATAAAGTGATAGGCGGAGTCAGATATTCGACTGGAAGCCTCATACCGATATGAGATTTATACTCTAATATTCAATTTCGTGTATGGGGCATGCACTTGTTCCACTTTCACGTTGGTCAAGCTACTATAGCGGAATGTAACCTCAAGAATCCACTCTTTTTTTTAATGAAATGCTTTTTTTCTCAATTTACCGTCCTTTTCAATAGACGTCCAGTTAAGATTCCGGCTGGACGAAAGCATAAATTATATAGAAAGTATGCCCTATGCTTCGTGAATAAACCTAGGTAAAAGCGAAGTTGTCCATGTCAGGGCAGTGGGAATACATAGTTGGAGCTACGAGTTCCAATCGATTAATAAGACAACCGACTTCGATCAAAAAAATGAAAGCTAGCCGAACCAAAGATGTTGCAGGTTACCAAACCATTAAATCTGAGTGAATCGAGGCGGCGTAGACATAAAATAAAAAGTCTAGTGAGAGCGCATCGGAGAGTGAGAGTGATGAAGAAGATTTAGGCCTCAAGTTCAGACGGATGAATCGAGTATGCCAGAGAATACAAAGTGTCGGGAGAGGTTATGAAATAGACGAATTCGTGGGGAGATAACATGTTATCTGAGAATGCGTCGTTGTGAATAGTAAGTGCTCGGGGATGCTTTCTATCAGAGAATGCAAATAGAATAACCAACCCACTTTTGCTGATAAAGATTCACAAGAAAGTCAAGTTATTCCTCCTCTTCCCCAATCACCATCCGAGTAAACTCTTCGGGAGACCAGTTTGATGGCAAGCCCGCCCCTATTTCCTTCATCTTATCTTGAAAGAAACTCGAAATATTATTAAAGGTTTCACTCTGAAAGTCTCGAGAAGAAGCATCCGAAGAAGAACCCTCGGAACCATGTGGGCAGCTCTGTGAACAACTCCTCTCTGAGGGAGAAGATTCAGAGAAGGAAATTTGAATCCAATCGTCAGGATCAAAATATGTGGGTTGCTCGGGATGCAATTCTGATCCATATTGATAGATCGCGAGTTGCCGTCTCATTTTTATTTTTTTTTAATTCTTCTCTGTCTGCTTTGGTCACAGTTTTTGGGGTGAATAATGCGGAACTGAAGTCTTGTTTTACGCGAAACTTCTTCGGCGTTTTGAAATTCGAGGCGTGTTTCGCCATAACTGAATGGGATATTCTATTTGGGGTTTCTTCCCAGAAAATATATATATACAAAAGTCCCGAAAGCTGCAATCAGAGCTGCAGTCGGAGCTAGAGACGAGGAGCTAAGCGTCTAGGATGACTCACACCGTCAGTGTTCAGTCATCACGTATGATATTTCAACCTGGCTGTTCCTGATTGAGTTCTTTTTTCATATTATATATGAAATTTTCTAGGATATCCGGTTTCGCCGTTGAAGGACCTGTTCTAGTGTTGCAAGCTAGGTCAAGTAATCAAGCTAGGTTCAGTCTTTCAGAATCCCTCTCTCCTCCAGTGAGAAAGAAAGTAAAGTCAAGAGGGAGAGCCGAGACTCGAAGAAAGCTTGGAGTGGAAGAAGGGCGTTATCGGATTTGAAGCGCTGAGTTACTTAAGCAATTCTTGTTATTGTTATTCTATCTTAGAAGTAGTGCCTATATTGTTTTGTCTTTCTTTTTCCTTTTCTTGCTGGGTTTCAGCGAGCAGCCGCGATCCCTTCCTGAGCGGCCCTCTCATTCTTGCAGTTGTTAAGGTTAAGGCCCTTCCACTATTAAACCGAGTCTTGCAGTTCTCTTTTACGGAAAAGCCATCGTATACACACGGAACACTAACCTTATCTCGAAGAAAAAAGGGCTTTCCTTTTATCAATCCCTATTCCTGACTAAAGATAGGGAGAATAGAATAAGGTACGACCTAATTCTAATTACTTACAATCAATATTTCTTTCTTTGTTGTTCAATGAATTCATGTCTCTTCTTTTTTGGCTGCTCCCACGACAAGTTTTTTCGGTATTTACATAATAAAACTTATCGTAGTGGCACTCTTCGGTCCGTTAAACCAACTCCAACCAAAAGTTGGCCCTTAACCAAAGACGAGATTGCACAACTTCAACATTCAATCGTACAGCGCTGCCCATTAAAGGTAGCGGACAGCGACGCTGACGGATTAAGTCATAACATCTGAGCATCAGACCATATTTGTGAAACTTACTTAAAAGGTCTTTCCGATCAGGACGTAGACAAACCGCAGGTGGATCTAATAGTTGTTCCAAAGGTAAAGTGAAATCACAACAGGCTTCCTCATACCACCGGACATATCGTACGAGAGATTCCACCCAATATCTGAGCATGACTCTCTCCACGTAGAAGTCCCCTTCTTCAGTGAGCTTACGCTCCAAATCATCCCGCACAGACAACAAATACTTGTCATCTGGACGACACGACTCCAAAAGAAAATACCGCACCATACCAAGGTGATAGCAATTAACTACTAACCCATCTGGAAAACCTAACCAGATAGGAAACGGTAGTGGTATGATTCCACCAGGCGGGAAGGCCACAAAAACGTGCCTATACCAGTGTAGGTTATATTGAGGTTTTTATTCCTTAGCCGAAGCTTGAACAAACAACTTGACTTGCCCAATCAAAGGAGTTTGCAAGCTGAGGCAAAAATGGCCGATAGTTTGGTGTTCTATTGAAGACAAGATTCTTTCTTGCCATCCAAATAAACCAGAAAAGAAAGAAAAGAAGTCAAGTTCAGTGGGCCGAATCGAAGTCTTCCTCCTCACGCTTTCTACTAGGTTAACAGCTTCTGCCTATAGGCCCGTCTTTGCGTTTAGGCTGGATACATTCCTTTCAAAGCGTGATAAAATCATTGATTTAAAGGTAGTTTACTTGCTTAGTGCTTGCGCTAAGGGCTTATAGAAAGAATTTACCTTGGTATGACCTTATCTTCTCCATTTCTTGGTGCAACCTCTCTCTTTTCTTCGGCATAGCGACCCTATTCTCCATTGAGTGTTTCGTACTTCCTGAACCCGCACTTGCGACTTCTTCAAAGTGATTGTATTCGGCGGCATAATTGTATTTTTAACGACTTTATCACTTAAAAGATTGGATTTTCGCCCAGAAGCGGTTAATGCACGAGGAGATAACGGATTTTTGGATCCACGATTTAGCTTTCATTTAAGGATTTCTTGTCATCAAAAAGGCATGATTCTCTTTCTTGGTAATAGGTGGAAGTCTTCTTTTTCCGTAACCTGAATGGATTGGTACGGTATTCAACCTAAACAGGAGTGGAATGGTAACAGCAATGGCGTTAAATGAATGCTAACATTGGGCGGGCCGCCAATAGGCTGAGGTGTAAGCCCTTTATTGGAGCCTGGCCCTGCAGCTCAACCTGGGAAGTGCGATAATCAAGGTAGAAACCTCGCTGTTAACTGGATGCCCTAGCCCAGCGACCAAAGACTTGCATGCGGAGCTCAAGAAAACAAGAAAAAAAGGTGAATAGAAAAGAGACAGGCGCAAAATACGCATCAGTAATGAGGGATGGGACGGCAGTTATTGAACACAACCCCAAATCAACTTGACTGAGAGAGTCCCTTACAACTTCTCGGTGTAGGGCCATAATTCTTTGGGCTATATTTAGCCCTTTCCGGCCCCGGTCGGGGTAGGTAGTCAGTATTGAGACATGTAATTGCGTTCGGATCGGGCTACATGCTGACCAAATTTGGTGAAGATCATTTGTTAGCTACGATAAGCCACTATAGGATCGTAGAAAGTTTGTTCCCAGTGATTCAAGGAGTGAAAGGGCTCAGCAACACCGACGCGAGCATTCGGTTAAACCATTTCAAGCGCTCCCATATAGAACCGGAGTAATGGCAGTTGACTATCTGTCTATAAAATTAGGGCTCAAGGCACCCGCCCAACTGATCTTTAGGATGGTTACATAAATTACCCCAATTCGGTATATAGAAAGGTATCCCGCAAGGTAGACCAAATCAAACTTTCAATCAAAACTATAGATAGATAGGCGGTGGCATATAGTCAAGATATATGCCCCCTATGCGGGTCCTAAGAAATCCTGGCTTCATGGGAATAAAGAAAGCATTTCGCATGCCCATATGCAGAACCATCGCATCTTAGGGCTAGTTCAGTGTAGTATAGTTCTAAAATAGTGGTTCATTCGTCCCAGATTCCACCCTACTATGGCATAGTAAAACTATCCATAGTCCGTTATGAAGATAGTTGGTGATAGGCCTCCTAGTGGGTACGCCCCATTTTTTATTTGACGGATAGTAAAATAGAAAATAGACTCTCTATTTATATCTATATAGATATATGAATTCTTTGAGGGTTGCATTGATTCAAATTTTTGTAGTCGGGTCAGGAGAAATTCAAACCAGATAATGATGCGATTGACCGATAAATGGAAACATTGTGGCAAATTAAAAATTTAAATAACTTTTTACAAACCTTTTGTTCACGTGCATCATTGAATTAGGTCGACCTCCATATTGGTATATATGTCTTGGACGCATTTCGATTGCAGAGGTACATCACTTCAAATTTGCATATTGTCGGTTCCATTAATGCCACATGATCTTCTACACATGAAATCTATGAACTATATAAGATAAGAAAATTCAAAAAGGGTATTAAATGCACATAGACTCTCGAATTTTACTTAACCCTGTCGTGTTACCTTAGAGGTTCTATTTTACCTGATGGGGGGAACGAAGAAAAGGCTAAAGCCCTTTATATAGGGCTAAACGCGCCTCCCCTGTAACTAATAATTAAGGTAAAGGGCCTTTACCGAGCCTCCAATCTTCGACCCACTCAAGCTCAAGCCAAACAATCGACCCTAACAAGAGGAAGGGCCTTGGGAGTCCTTATGCGGATGGTAAGGGAGTTTTTTTTTTATTGTCAGTCTAGCGTTAGGGTAATCCGTTACGGAAACAGGGGTAGTATTATAAAGGGCTAATCAGATGTTTTTCCTCATTTTTTGCATGAGTTTGTTGACGTAAGTTACTAGGGAGAGGGTAAATCGTTTCCTTCTTTCGCTATTAGTTGATCTAAAAGCTTTTATGATTATTGATTGCACTAGACTAGAAAGGACAACAAACACACAACTTCCACCCCGTTGGCTGGCTTGTATATGTGAAAAATTAACAAGAAAAAAACCGGATTTCACAAAGAATTAAAATCAGAAATTTTTCTGCACGACTAGAACAGAGCGGATTTTTATTCTTCTTCATTCCAGCACTACCGTTTTTATACATAAGAGTACATCCAATAGGAAGCTTACACATGGACAACTTTCAGCCACACAACATTACAAAGTTAACTAACAACATATTAAGATTAAGTTAACAAAAGACATAGAACTTAATTAAACATAATAATGAACAGTGCTGGAAACTGAGCTAAGCACTTGTTAATTTCTTACGGTCCCCCCTCACGGAGGATGGCAACCTCCACAAGGAGCCCCTCCCGTTCTTGGAGCAGCGCCCTCTTCTTGTTTTCGAGAGCGCGTATTTCGTTCTGGAGAAAAAGCATACGATCTCGTATGATAATTGGATCGATAGCAGGCAGATGTTCCCAAAACGCACCCAGTGTTTGCTCCCGTTGGAGCTTCTGGTTTTCCACCCGACGTATTTGTTGCTCAATTATCGCAAGTCTGCTAGCGATATCCATGGCTACTCAAAGCTCTTTCTTTCTGACTTCTACGTCTCTCTTTGAAAATATAGACTGAAAGAAGCTTCTATTTATAGGCGTTGGAGGCCCTTAACTCTTTCTTATTATTAGTAATTCTTATATTATAATAGGTAGATTGTTGTCTTGGTTCCGTAACATGGATCATTTCATAATGGCTTTTTCATGAATATTGAACTCCATCCACTAGATTTTAGTGCGCTGAATAATTTTCCCCGTACGGATTGGAGTACGAAAGGCCCACCCCAAAAAGCGAAAAAAAGAAAATAGTCCTTTCTTTTTCGCGGGTATCGCCACGCGGCTTAATCCCGATCACTCCCTCAGGAATAGGAGGCAATAATAGAACGCACATCAGAGAAGAGAGTACTCCCCTTTCTCTAATAATATAATAAGGCAAGCCCTTTGCGGCCTTTCTTAAGAGATAGAGCAATCGTCACTCGACAGCTCGAAAGCGGATCAGTACAAAACCATGTGATCTGTACTCGTTTACGTACCCCACTGGCTTCGTCGTACCCTGCCTACTCCTCTTTCACTGGCTTCTACTTGTCTTTTACTGGCTTATTTGTACCCAGCTACATGATGTAACTCCCCTCGGCCAATCCTCACTCGACAGCAGCTCCGTCCTAGCTTAGGCGATCGAAGTGAGGCCGAACCCCTATCTCTTGATTGATCTGATCAGACGCTTGCTTTTTCCCCGGAAACACGGAAAAGCCCCTTTCCAGCTCACTCTGTCAGTCCACTAACACCGGTATACAGTAAGTCAGTACAGCAAGGGCACTCGAACGAAATAGACAACTACTATAGTAGCCCCCCTATTTGAATCATCTTCCCTTTAGTGTTCTCTAGTGGAAATTCTTCTCTAAAAGTTAGAAGCTAGGGAAGCGGTAAGTGTACCGTTAGGTGCTTATCCCCTTCTTTAGCTTATGAATTTAGTTTAGTGAAGAGGTTTATAAAAGTGACAAGCTTGGTGGAAAGCTCTTAGGAGGGAAAGCTCCTTCCTTTACCCGTTCTAAAAGAAGCTCAGTTAAGCAGTCAGACCTTTGGTCTCCTGTTCTCTAGCTTAGTCAGTTAGTGGATTCCGCGCATTTAGGAAGGGAGAAGTGAGTCAGTTGGAGGTTCCTTACATGGAAGGGTTCGCCTCGTAGATTCCTTCCTCTCGTTTAAACTTATGTATGAGACAAGTCACAGCCTTCTATACTATAAAAAAGATGGTTGTTGTATTGTGAGGGCAAGCTAAGTATGCCCAAGTAGTCTTGGTATTGGTTGGTTTGAGGTGTAAAAATAGTTTTATACTAACAAGCAAGCTTCGGCGACCGCTCGATCTAGCGCGTTAGCCCCGCTACTATAGTATAGGGGAAGGCCTTTTCTTCGCATAGGCAAAGCCTCACTATCTCTCAAACTTGAATTTGATCCATAAAAAAAACTTAAAAAGTGATTAAATGGAAAGGGGGAGCGGTTTCAGTCCCACTTCCAGGTGGGAATCCAAATGCATGGACAGGAGCAACCAAGGTGGGAAAGCCAGTGGTTGTCCTATAATCTAATCAGTGTACGAAAGGGCCCGTCCCATATAAAGTAAACTGTTAACCAGCACCCCTTTTTTCTCTTCTAATAATAAGGTAAGCTCCATAACCGGTGAACACACTAATACTCCACTTGTTCCTTTTAGGGGGATTCCAATGAGATAGAGTTGACCACTTACCCTGTTACCAAGCTTACTTTGCTGCTAATCTGCTAGCCATCTACCAGTATTTCCTCTTCTGCTTTTGTTTTTGGGGTTTTCCTGTAATGTGTACTTATGTCTTTGAAGATACAGAGAAGGCTAGTTTAGGAGTATAGGCTAATGATTCCATTTTTGATAAGCATGTGATTCGCATCTTGCTTTCAAAACAAAACATTTGCTACTGTAGCCGTAAATTTGGTTGGATAGCCGATGACCTGTGATAAGACTTGAATATGCAGCAAATGTAATTTTTAATGTATTGAAAGAAAAAAAAGAAACAAAAAACAAAGTTTAGCCACAGTGGGATGACTAGGCAGGAAGCTAGAGATGCAGCTCGCCTGCACATTGGCGATACGTGTTTGCTGGATTATGAAATCGAACAACGTAATTGTTGGAGGTTACATTGTCCGTCGTGGTGTGATGTGAACTCATTAACTAGGGTTTTAAAATACTCAATCAAGGAGCCTGGGAATGGTGTTCAGGTTGATGAGCCGGAACCTGAGATAGTTTACAATGAACCACTACCCATACCAGAAAGATTGCCTGGGGAATATAGATGCCTAAGTGATTCCTTAGCTTAGTATCATGCTCTGGCTACCGAATTGCTAAATAGATTTATGGATGTTACCATCGAATACACTCCCAGGAGTCTGAACCAAGAAGCCAACGAGATGGCTCAAGTTGCCTCGGGAGTTAAGCTTCCAGATGGCATATTTCAGAAAGTTATCACGGTTCAGAAACGCTCATTGGCTTCGATCTTTGATAGGGAAACTCCAATTCTTGAAGTTATGCGGGTTGACTCGAGTGAGTCAGATTTGGAGAACTCCTATTCTAAATTTACTTAAGAATCCTAGTTTGAAAACAGAAAGAAAAACAAAACTGAGATCCTTAAGATATGTGTTGATCGATGGCCAACTCTACAAGAAAAGTGTGGATGGATTGCTCCTCAAATGTCTGAGCAAACATGAATCCATGCTTGTAATGGCCGAAGTCCACGAAGGAATTTGCGGAGCTCACCAGGCCGGAGTCAAGATGAGATGGTTAATCTGGAGACATGGCTACCACTGGCCTGGTATCGAGAAAGATTGTAATCAGTACGCTAAAGGATGCAAGGCTTGCCAGATCCATGGACCCATTCAAAGGGCCTCGGCTGCTGCTTTATACCCCATAGTCAAACCATGGCCATTCAGAGGATGGGCAGTTGACTTGATTGGAAAAATTTATCCGCCATCAAGTAAGCAACATAACATACATTTATACTTGTTGCGACTGATTATTTCACCAAGTGAGCTGAAGCCATACCCTTGAAGAATGTGACTCAGGAAATAGTCATTAAGGTCCTGAAGGAGAATATCATTCATAGATTCGGCATCCCACAGACTGTCACTGCTGACCAGGGTTCAGTTTTCACAGGAGAACAAGTGCAGGAATTTAAAAATACTTTTTTATGGTTTTGAGATCATTCATTCAACACTTTACTATGCTCAGGCTAATGGTCAGTCGGGCCGAGTCATCTAATAAGGTTCTTAAAACCATAATAGAATAGAATAGAGAAGATGATTACTGACAACCCAAGAGTCTGGCATGACACTTGTCACCATACATAGGTAATAGCATGTCCCAATGCTATCTCCCTCGAAGTTGCTGCTCAATAGAATCTTTTTTTGGGGGGGAGGATCTAATAAATGGACCAAGGAAGCACTGTCGGGTCGATAGCCCTTGATCCGAGATCTCTTTTCGCTTGAAAGAAGCGCAACTTTTAGGATTGACTATTCTAATTTATAAAGGTGAAGGGAGCCAAAGACGTAGTATCATTGTGTAAGTTGGCACTCCCTTACTTCGTTGTATGCAATTCATTTCATTGTTCAGATCAAGGCCCATCTGTCTTAGGTACCCCACTTATACCTTAAAATATCATATATGCACCGTTGCTGATCCTTTGTCCCTTTCTAAATCCAGCTTCAACCGAGCATACGTCTGCCGTGGGAACAGGAAGAACGGAAATGTACTTTTATTTATGTTGAAGTCTTTCCCCTTGGAATGCTGGGGGGCGCCTCGCACGTCTTGGAAGAATCATGCTTTGTATCTGAAGTTGTTGGCCCATGGTCCTCAGTGAGGAAAGGACCACCTATAAAAAGCAGAGAAGAGGGGACCTCTAGGAGAAGCCGAAGCAGAAGCGGAGATGGGGATTCTGCACGTAGTCAACTCATTCAAATCTGTAGCTTTCTGAGACTCAGCGTTGTACCCTGGGTCTTAGTGCTGCTCAGCTTCCTGCTTACTTCCCCTCGGTCGGTTGTTTACAAATAGAATAAGGAAGAAGCATCGAATGCTGCTATTGAATGCGTATCCATCCGCTCAAAGATTAAAATAGTCAAAGTAAAGATCTTATAGAAATGCCAAAAACATCTTTTTTGATTCTCCGATCGGCTCACCGAACACCAACCAAGTCGTAACCATATTCCTTGATTTCGAAATGGCAGCATCAGTGTCGGCTAAAGCGCCGTCGATCAAATGGCTAACCTAGTGACAGTGTAACGTAATAGTAATAAAATAGAAATGAGAAAATTCCTTCCGCGTCTGATGATGCATATGCCGTGCCTGATTATGCGTATGCTTGTGCGGCTGTTTCGATTTCACTCGTTGAAGAATGTCTTTCCTTTGCAAAACTTGTATCTGGCGGGTTAGGTTACTAAACTATACAAAAAAAAGTGATAAGGTAATATCCGCCTTCGGGCTTTGAAAAAAGGCTTCGTACCATCAATAATATATAGATAGATTGATTGACTCGCGGTTAGGTTAGTAGTTTGCGACAAGCAGACCAAACGCCTCCCTTGGCCTCCCGGCTGTAAGTCAGCCAGAAAAGAGACTTGCTATTTCCCCACCTAGGATCCCCAATAAACCCAATAAAATAGCTTTAATTTTAATAAAGTGAAAGATCAGATTGTTACAGAAGACCAGATCGAGGGAAGAAATCTACTCTACCGGACAATCAAAGGCTTAAACCCTGGTCGAAGCGAAGCGCATGCGATGAGGGAAGAGAGAGACCACCAATGCAAGTGGATCGACTTAAGCATCGATTTCGAAGGCGACAACATGAAGCATGAAAATAGAGCCAGCCACTTTTTCTCGTTAATAATGTTACAAGCAACAACGATAAAATACGCTCTTGGATGCATGCCCCTATCTCCCACCCATCGTCCTGATCTTGGCTTGAAGTTGAAGTATCCAAGTAGCGCTAAAACGAAAAAGCGAACTATTGGAATTCTTGGGCTTAGCCCTCTTTTACACCAACTCAATAACAAGCGCCGAACAAGGATGAAAGAAATCAATCACATTACTAATAAAAATTTATTAAGCCATTCAACCATTCATATTACGTTACGGCAATCCTACACGCCGTCCGTGCAAGCAGGATACCGCGGTCAATGCTGTAAACAGACCTAGCATCATGCCATCAGAGCTCAATTCAAGCAGGAATCGGCCGGTATCGAGCAGTCGCAATTCCTTGGGCGCTTCGTGGCCCCGTTAGCTGTTAGCTGGCTTAGAAAGACTAACGTAAAGAGGCATTCCGAGCCTGGAATGTGGATGAATAAGATTAAATATCACCGGATAGCAGAAAGATTTTTTGTTCGACTGAGAAATGGACGCCTGTTGAGATGGCTTGTAAATATGGAAGAAGATCTCTTTGGCCTGCGGTCGGGAGCTTGAGAGTAATATGCCTTGACCAGTAAGACTGTGGATTATTGGCATCTATCAAATCTTGTCACCCCGGTTCTCTATAAAGGAAAAAAGGGAGGAATCCCGTCCGCCTACGTATTATTCTGACCAATATGGTCAGATCCTTTTATGAGAAAAAATCTCCAGACTAGCTTTGCTGACGAGATTGATTAGTGCCGCACTTTGACACCTTAACTGCTTCCCGGTACGGAAATAGCTGCCCCATAGAAGATAGGCTTTCTTTCACGTAGCTGACTTTACCGTCAGCTCAATTTAATAGTTTTTCGCTATGTTCGCAGGCAAGTGAGACGATCCATCAATGCCCTTATCTGCTTCGAAAGAACCGGTGTCATCCAAACATGGTGAAGAGGTGGCAACTGGATCAATAATAGCTGAAACTTCTACTGTACAGGGTTCGGCTTGCCCAACTGTCCAAGCTCAAGGAGATCTATTTTAGAATATAGAAAGCAGACTCAAGGTGCGAAGTAGCTTTCTTCCTCCTGCGCCCTACGACTCCTCATGATGAAAGCCCAGGCAAGCTAACAAGTCAGGTAAGAAGGTTAGCAGACGAAAGAGAAGAACACCGGGGAACGCTTCAGTTAGCCCATGCTTCAAGGGAGGAGAACTGATAACAGATAGCAGCCAGGGGATCCTCTTTTACCAAAGTAACTATAACGATTCTAACTCCATTCTAACTTCTTATCCGTTCGCTGAAGGAAGGAGAATAAGGGAAGGTGCCAAGCCCGATTACAGCACGAGTAAGGGATTAAGCTGGATTGCCCATTTCCAAATAGACGGAATTGGAGCTAGCCATCTTTCATGGAAGGGGGAATTCAATTAAAAAAAAAAGAATAGGAATCGCAAGAGCAGAGCAGAGAGATCAGAAGCAAGTAGGCTCTTAGATGGGCTTGTGAAAGAAGAAGGGGATGGGGGACTTTCGGAGCTCTTCCCTTTGCTATAATAGGGTGGACAAGCTTTGGCAAGTAAGCTAGGAATTTCTATAGTCTAAGATAGAAAGCGGGCATATCCCCTAGTTCGAAAGAATTCCCTCTTAGCAGTAGAAGAGAAAGTGCCCTATCCTTTCTACCAAGAAAGAGGCTGCAGGCCAACTCGGAAAAGAAGGAGTTGCTCTCGAATTCGAATAGGCTGTGGCACTTTCTCAAAGGGAATGATTGGACAAATAGACCACCTGGATAAGGGCGAGACAGATATTGAATTCACAGAGGAGTAAGGTAGTGAATACCCGCTTTTTTATGGCTTACCTTCGTACCCATTTTACCCACCAAGTCCAGCTTTCTTGTTCAAGTCTTGGCTTGCTCTTTTTCCATGTCTGTTGATGGCGCTTGCTATTGAATGTCTTGATTGCGCATAGCCCTTTCATGCTTCTTTGTAGCATACTTTAGATGCTGCGGGATAAACCCTCTTTGAAAGGTATTGAAAGGTAAATGAATGCTTATCCTGTGGATGCGGCATTAGCGGTGTTAGCACTTTCCCTCTTAGAAGGAGGAATCCGCTAAGGCTAGGCACCTTATTCAAAAGGTAGAGATTCATCTTTCCAATGGCCAGTGGAAGAATGCCCTGTGGGACTTGAGGAATAGAGTAGGGCGTTAGGGAGGAATTGGACAAAGCAAATGCCTTTTTGTTCACATGGGATTGATGCCCAGAAGAAAGAAAGGATTGTAGAAAAGATTGGACAGCAAGGCTATAAGGAAGGGACTGAATCCACTAGTGGGACATGCTCATAACAATAGAGCTAGTAAGGCAAGCAAGGTTCTTTATCAGAGAATGGGCTCTTATGGAATGCCTGATTGCATTTGCACATGATTCGTAATAAACAGCCTTTCCGCGTGGATTAGCAATCAAAGCTCTTCTCTGCTCACTCTTGTCTACAATTTCCGGGTTTGAAGGACCGACGGAGCGGTAAGAAGACTAGCTTTCCGTCTTGCCATTCCATTCTTTATGCTGAGAAGCGTCTGTTCACGAATCGGATGTTGCAGATGTGCCATTGAGAATACCGAATCCTCTCTTTGACACTTTACACTAGTAGTAATTTCTTTGCTGTCTTTCGAATTAAGCTTACAATTGAGGTCAATGAGAAGCTTGTAAGTTCCACCTTAAGCTATAGGGATGAGGTGGTCGTACCGCTTCTGGGACCACGATATGCATCACCAGGGGCTGTTTTTCCGACAGGAGCGCTAAAGCCCTTGACTCCTCCGCAGGTAAGCTTGTTCTTCTTCGATATTTTCTTCTTCGTTTGCGTGGATGACCGATTGATGCTATGTGGATGTAGATCACCTGGAGGCCCTTTGGAGATAGGCCTTACGCTGCTAGGCCAGCTGTAGCTATATCTGATCCGTACTTCCTTGCCCGAGTGGAGCTGATATACCTGGACCACGTCGAGTGGTACCTGGGTGAGAGAGTGTTACGGCAGTTTGGGATTTATCAGCCGGTTCCTGATCCGCCACCCCAATCCTTCCATGTATCGCGGACGGGTGGAGCTGCTAGATATAGCTTACTGGAAACTTTAAGAGATCAGATTAGGCACTTCAATGCTGGAGGAGACTTCTTCGAGATGCATTTGACCGACCGCGAGGGCTATGTTGAATGGTATGCTTCAGTGTCCACAGGACCGACCCTATCCTCGTGTTTCAAGGAAAAACTTCTCTCTGTTTTGTTTTCTTTGCCCTTTTTTTTTTTGCTAAATAAATCTCTTACCTGCGTTTCGCGGATCTAGCACTTACTCTCTTACTCGAATACACCTCGCTCCGCTCTGGTAGAACCCTATTTTGGTCTCTTGCTTACGGTTCTTTTGACTCTTTGGAAGAATGGGTTATTTGCAAGAATTGGTAGAAGATATCCACGCACAGAGCAAGAAGGAAAGGATGCCGGTTGCTATTCAATCCGGTGTTACAGACTTGCCAATGTTTCGAAAGACGGTGATCATTGCATTGGATTCGATGACTTGCCCTGCAGTCCCCTAGCGCATTCTCTCTTTCGGGGAAACCCTTGGCTTGGACATTGCAAGGAAAGGAAATGGCATTTATCCAAAAGATTTATTCATTACTACTACATAAAGCACTACATTACATAAACAACCACATATGCCTTTACTAGAGCTTTAAAAGCATTATGCTAACTACATTAATTATTTAAAAAACATAAAGAAGTCAAAGGATAGGCCTTAACAAGTAGACAGAAGATAAAGTCACTACTTTTTAAAATTTCTTCTAGTGGTCACCGAGGGTGACAGCCCGCACAATGAGTGCTTGCTGCTCCTGGCGTAGTCCCTGGAGTCTTTCTTCTAGTTCCCGAATTCTTTGACGGCTTGCTTCCATTCGGGCTTCAAAAGCAGCCGGGTTCGCGGAGCGAAGATGCCTCCAGATAAAATTTAACATTCTTCGAGTATCATGAATAGCATTTTCTACATTTTGTATTTCAACGTGAATTTCAGCAAGTCGCTGGGCCATGGCTTCTCGATATACACTGGTAGAAAACTCTTTTATGTTTTTTGTTTTTGTAGAGCACAAAAGCTTATCGAGCCCATATTTATAGAGTGTAAAGAAATAAAATCCTGCAGTACGAATTGCATGGCTGGCACAATCTGAGTACTATAACCACGCTGCCTGTATGAAAAAACAAACTTTGCAGAACCGTTTCACCTAATCGATCGTGGTGAAGTCAGCAATGGATTCGGCGGATCATCCACGTCACGCTAGGATTTTGGAAGGACATTTACGAGAGTGAGGTGAGTTTTAAGAGAAAGACGGGAGAGGAATTTGGTGTTGCAGGATTGATGACCGGGAAAGGGTTGATAATGTGTTGGTTTGTTTTAGCAGGTATATTGGTATGAATGAACATATTATAGATATAGAATGTAGAAGAATCTCGCCATGCGTCACGAATTAGATGGCAGGCACAATTCTTACTAGTTCTCCGCACTACTTTTCTGCAGTTGAAGACTATCATGCCTTTTAAATGAAAAACTGGCTGGCTCTGGCAACCTTCTCCGAAGGGGAAGTCCCCCATCCTGCAGTTGTGATCCTCCTCGCCCGGTTGCTCCGGCTCCCGCTCCTGTCCCTGAAGTGGTTCGTTCCGGTCGCGGCCGAGAGGCTTTTTCCTCTATCTCTGGTGGAACCTTACGTAAATCCAGAGCTGATAGAAAGCTCTGGGCGCCAGGGCCAGAAAGTCCATTGGACACGAGACGAGTTGGCATGGCCCGTCGAGTTCTGGAACTTAAGTCTTACCGTGAGGTTTCCCCCTATCTCTTAAAGACTTCTCAAAAACTACCTAAACGCCCTTATGCGTTCTTGATTAGTATTCAGGGGGCCGATCTATCTCAGCAATTTTATAGACATGGCCAGACCTCTCGCTTTCAAAGCGATAAGTGTCACTGCAACGCCATTCTGTGATCTTATAGTTGAGAAATAAGAATGGGATAAGCTCCTTACAAAAGTAAAGTACTTTCAGAGTTTACTAGAAAGCACTGTAAGGGAATCGCTTTTTTATCTCTAAAAGTAAGGACGGGATTCCATCGAACGTAAAGCCTTCTTACGCCTTATTATCGAGAGTTTTTACTGGTAGTAGTACCTCTGAGGAGGGCTTTAACAGTACTTCTGCTTAGAGAAAATGGGCCTAGTAAAGAAAATAAAAAAAGCCTACAAGATTGACTCATAACAGAAAGGATTACCCCCCTATCGTGCTAATAAGAAAAAGAGGGCCTTATTAGTTATTCAAGTAATCAAGGTCAGTAAAGCGGGAAGAAATTAACCAAGCAAAGGATACTGAAAGCGATGAAGCAAAGAAGGTCTACCTGAAGAGCGGCATCTGTTTTACACAGGACAGTGTCGAGAGACCCATTCTCGATAGAGGAGAGTAGGACAGAAGACAGGGCCAGACGAGAGCTTGAATGGACAGGTAAGGGGCAGACTGATTGCACCTACCAGGCACAGGACTTATTGGCTTAAGAAGCAAGCCAAAAAAAGAAGGGATTTGCTTACAGAAGTACTATCCATATTAATAACGGGAATATATCTATTTGAAGGAAGGTACTCGTGTACGGGAATCGAAGTGATTAGAAGAGAACTGAGCTTTCCAGCGAGGAATGAAGAAGCAAGGGACATCTATACTTTATATTAACTTTATGTATTCTCTCTTTTAATTGATTGGATAGGTTCTTTCTTTTGTTTACCGTAGTATTAGCTGTACTTCTTTCCTCATGTTTCATTCCCTACTTAGTCTATTAGGGTCATAGTCAATAGTAGTCTTTCGGTTGCTGTACTATTCCAATTTGCCTATTTTCTCTAGTGATTTAAGTTATAGTACTTCCTCAGAGGGATTGAACTAGCCTTTTGACTAAATAGATATGTGCATAGAGAGGTAATCCTTCACTACAGGCAAAAAGGAGAGCTACTTTCCAGCAGAAAGAAGTAAAGGAAGAAGCAAAAGCTTTCGGCTGAGTAAAATAGGATTTTATTTCCGTAAGCCTGTTAGTGCAACTCGTCTGGAAGAGATTTTAAGGGAGAGGCAGTACTGAACCGGAGCCCCATGGAGTTATTTCCTCTCAAAGCCTTCTTCCGAACTTTCCAACAAGTGCTTATGAAAGCGGTTCGATCTCTATCAAAGAATCAAGCGCTAGAGACAAGAGGCACTCGCTTCAGTAAGGTCAAGGAGCAAAAACCACTCAATTCTTTGTGAAATTAAGGAGAGCAGCCATCCCTTTATTATATTAATTATTAGCGGTTAGGTTAAACTTTTTCCTGAAGCATAGATGAGATTAGAGATGAAAATGAGGCTATCATTAGGCGAAGATCATTGATCATACTTTCTTTCCTTATCCACTATTGAGTAAGAGGGATTTCTACTTTCCTTAGATCACTATCGAGTAAGAGAAAGTCATAGCACAGACGATCCTTACCCGTGAAGTTAGTTTACTTGCTTCCTTGTAGTAATGTATCAATCCCGTCCTAGGAGCATCATTCTATATGATGGATGTATGGCATTCCGTAATTCCATGATTCCTTTCTTTGAGTAAGAGCCTTATCGGGTCAAAAGGCATCCTTGTCTTAAATCCTATGGTGGCGGTTCCTTCGAGTAATAGGTAAAGTTTCCCCCGTTTGGTGACTTCCCATCTGTGTAGACTTCCTACCAGGCTTTCCGTCTTAGTGCTATGGTGTCCGACCAATCCAATGAGAAGAAAAAAAATCTTCTCCTCCCGGGGTAAGCTATCGAGCAATCTACTTCCTATCCCTCTGACGGTGAGCCAAGTACAAGTCCCTCTGCCTCTAGCTACGCATATAGTTTCCCATCTCCAACTGATCAGCCCGATCCTGACTCGCTTACCCCATTGGTCGAGCAAGCTCATCTCTTTTATGATTCTACAACTCCACAACGATAGCCGTCGACGCCTCCTCCGTGCCAAGGTTCAGTCGCACCATCTCCGGTTATTGGTAATGCCATCTGTCCTTTTGCGCCTCATACGCCGGCTCCAATAATAGCTTGTCTAAAGACTAGATGCTGGTAATGCCGGGCACGCCTTAAAGTAAAGTGCTCCTCCCCCGTCGTCAACTATCGATGACCTGCCTGAAGTGTTCTTCCAGCGCTTCATAGTCTTTACTTAGTCTTTATCGTACACCTGTAGAGCTGCTCATCAAGAAACGTCTCCCAAGTCGTGTTCCAACCAGATGACTCCATCTCTCTCTTGGACTGTGTCCCGAATCCTCAGAATCGGTGTCTTATGGTCTTCATCTCTGCTGGAATCTTAACTTGACGTCTCCCTTCGATCGATCCGTCTTGCAAGTGCAGGGTAACCCTGGGCCGGATCTACTTCATCGACTGTGTACTCGCCGACCAATCCTTCCCAACTCTGGCCGCCTGTAGCTAATGTTTTCCCTGTAGCGTCTCGTAAGCACCTTCGTGCTGAGCCGTCAGAGCACTAAAGTGGATGCTAAACTAAAGGTGCATCAATGGATACCTTCTTGCTGATTGTCTTTCTATCGAAAATCTCTATTATCCTGTTAGTAATAGTCGGTGAAAGCGTAAAAAATCTTTAATTTACGAGTGAGCAAGCAGTGTTTTTTTGTTTGAATTTCCTACTTTTTTTTTGTTGATCGGATATACCGATAAAAATATCTAATTGGATAGAAAGCAAGCTGTCTTAAGAGCTTTCAGCCTACTCTAAATATTAATCTATGTGTAGTTTCATTTCTTAGTGCTTTCTTTCTCTAAGATCAATAGCAATCCTAATCTTTGTGCCGTTAAGCGCCCTAATGTAACCTTGTTTGAATTCATTTCTAGAGCATAGCGTAGCGCGACTCTCAACGTCCAATTATGAAACTAGACCAGTATCATATAGTTCCAGCGAGGCTTTACTAGCGTTGGATGTTGAAATCAGCGGCCTTGTTTTCTTTGTTTCTTGAGCTTCGTTCTGGCCCTTTTCTTCACATTAGGGAAATAAGGATGAAACTAGTATGGCCACGAAACGCCCGAGTCTATTTTCTTAGCATGCCAACTATATGCTTAACACCGGTAGATTCGTTTGGTTGTGGGTCGAAGTAGTTGCGTCATAGCCGAAGACTCCGATCCGCTTAGTAACCCCCCATCCCATTGTTGGTCAAGGCATCTAGTCTCCCTACTTTGATGCTTTTACCAGTTGCCTTAGCATCTGCAGCGTGGTATATTAAATAGAATAGTAAATAGGCCTTCCCAACTCACTCGAATCGGTAGATCTCGGTGCCCACGTAGCAAAGGTACAATCGATGAGAAAACTTATTGGAATCTAGTAGTTGATGAGGAATCTTTATTCAAGTACCGTTAAGCAAGTACTAATGATCGGTGTGAAAATGCTGTATATCAAGACGTAGAAGTAGCCGCAAGTAGAAGAACAGGAAAGATTGAGACTTACTTATTCGTGGATAGCTCTTTAAAGAAAAGGTTCTAGTTCGATCCACTAGCACACAAAGAATAACATAGATAGAGGAGAGGTGTACCAGATTGTGACACTTCCCGGTTCGTCATGATTAGGTCGGTGTTCAGTGTACCTGTTGAAGACCTTAACGTAAGTAACTTAGTGCAAAAGTGGCGGAGATCCACAAAGGTAACCGGATGCCTGGGGCTTAGGACAAGGAGCGTCCGGAGTCTCTTAAGAAAGGAAAGAAAAAAAGTTATCATGAAGATACCTAGGTTCCGTCACATTTTCTATCAAATATTTCATTCAAGGATCATCTTCTTCTTAGGTAGACCACTCGTTAGGCTTGGGTTCGCTTACTTTTATTTGGTTTTGTGGAATTGGCTTTTGGTAAACGCACCTTTTGCTGACATCGATCTTATGCATTTTTTTTCGGACTCTTTGGCCGTGAACTCTGGCTCCATCGCAGATTCCAATTCTATTCATAATATACCTATCAATGATCCCCCTTTCAATCCAAATGATCCCCAACCTAACAATAATCCAATACCTCTCGACGTTGTCGATCAATTTCGTATACTGAACCAAGAGACGGAATTGGAACTCTTTGCTCGGATACGACTTCTCGAGAACCGTTTGATTGACGGCTTGCCACCGCAAATGAACTTTGGCGAGTACGAAGCCTTAGTCAGAGGGTTTCTCGATGACACCCTGACCATTGGACACTACCGTAATGTCCTGAGCAATGAGCTCTTCGATCTTCGCCTGTTAGAGTTTAAGGCGAATCTCTCCGCCGTGTATAGAGAATTCCTCCGGTATTTCCTAGGAAACTAAAGGCTTACGTTGGGCCTTCCCATTTCAATAAAAAAGCCCCGCTCCGGCCCCTCTCTGACAAGGAAAGAAAGAAATAATCTCAATTTTACGACACGATGGCTGTTCTCCACTAACCACAAGGATACAGGGACTCTATATTTCATCTTCGGTGCTATTGCTGGAGTGATGGGCACATGCTTCTCAGTACTGATTCGTATGGAATTAGCACGACCTGGCGATCAAATTCTTGGTGGTAATCATCAACTTTATAATGTTTTAATAACGGCTCACGCTTTTTTAATTTTCTTTTTTATGGTTATGCCGGCGATGATAGGCGGATATGGTAATAGGTCTTTTCCTCATTCTGATTTTGGTTTTCGTATCACGGATCTTGCTTCGCGCTTTATGGCGAAAATGCTCACCGGATTGCTTTTTCTTTCTCTCCTGGGTAAAGTAGTATCCCTTTTTTTAATATTTTTAAAGTGGGTATTACTTTATTGTGGCTTCTCGGGGTTTCCAGGGATCCTCACTGCCTGTTCGGTGGTCCCTACCGACCCCGTCCCCCTGCTTGAATTCTACCTCAATATGCCCCACCAAGATCCAAACTGGGTTAGATATGTGATAGACGTCCTACGCGCCACCCCTCCTGCCGAGATGGCGGCACAAATCCAATCTTTTATTAACCTCGAGTCGGCTTCGGCAACTCAAAAGGTTATAATTGACCAGTGCAAAACTATTTTTTTTTCGAAAGAAGATTCGACCCTATTTATTCCTGAATTCTACTTTGATGTTATGGTTAGTGCATTGTTAGAACAACTCAACATAGAATTTAATCAACCAGCACTCTCGAGCATTCTCATGTCTCTCTCCACCGATGAGCACCACGCCCCGTTCTACGCAGAGCTCTTAAATTCGGAGCTGTATACTTCTTTTTGGAACCAACATAAGGCGAAGGAAGAAGCTCAATCTCATAGTTATTTGAAGTACCAGGAGTATCTATCACTAGAGGACAGGGGCCGCGTGCTCCGGGCCGAACGCGATTCGTTGTTGCGTCAGTTAAGCCGGCACCGGGGCTAGGGATCACATATTTATTTAAGTGGGTCTCGACTTCTTCGTAATGATCTTCCCAGTAGTTCATATAGGAGCTATAGCCGTTTCATTCCTATTCGTTGTTATGATGTTCCATATTCAAATAGCGGAGATTCACGAAGAAGTATTGCGCTATTTACCTGTGAGTGGTATTATTGGACTGATCCTTTGGTGGGAAATGTTCTTCATTTTAGATAATGAAACCATTCCATTACTACCAACCCAAAGAAATACGACCTCTCTGAGATATACGGTTTATGCCGGAAAGGTACGAAGTTGGACTAATTTGGAAACATTGGGCAATTTACTTTATACCTACTATTCCGTCTGGTTTTTGGTTCCTAGTCTTATTTTATTAGTAGCCATGATTGGGGCTATAGTACTTACTATGCATAGGACTACAAAGGTGAAAAGACAGGATGTATTCCGACGAAATGCTATTGATTTTAGGAGGACTATAATAAGGAGGACGATAGACCCACTCACGATCTACTAAAAGGCAAGTAGCTTGATTGGTTCGAATCCAATTCGTGAGATGTCAGTGATCTTATAGGCAAAGGTAGGAGGGATGAGAGAGCGCGTGGGGGCAAAGGCAATAACATCCGAGCAAAGCAAGCCCTAGAAATGGGTATAAATAAGTCTCCTTCGGAATAGGCTGTTCTGGCTCGTTAGGTCCCAATAATCCAAAGGATACAAGCTTGCCGAGTCAGAAAGCTTTTTTTGTAGAGTCTCTTTCAGTTCAGGTCTTGAATCGTTTTGGGAGGGGTAGTTTACTTGCTTAGTGTGAAACGCTAAGGCGCTATCGGGGAGAGGCTTTTGGCAGAGATACGGGTGAAGCG